CGGAAATACCCATCAAAGGTAAGTAAATATACCCGAAACATATAAAATGCGGTTAATCCTGCTGTGAAATAAGCTATTACTGCGAAAATTGGTGAATACAACCAACTATCATTAAGAATGTCATCTTTGGACCAAAAACAAGCAAGAGGTGGAATACCACAAAGAGAAAGTGTACCCAATAAAAAAGTAGTTCTTGTAATTGGAACATATCTTGTTAAACCACCCATAAGAACCATATTCTGACTTTTATCTGGTGAATATCCAACAATAGGTTCCATTGAATGAATAATAGATCCGGATCCCAAAAACAATAAAGCTTTTGAATAGGCATGAGTGATCAAATGGAATAAAGCAGCTCGATAAGAACCTATACCTAGAGCTAACATAATATAACCCAATTGAGACATTGTGGAATAGGCTAAGCTTTTTTTAATGTCTCTTTGAGCAAGGGCCAAAGTAGCCCCTAATAATAGTGTTATTACACCTATTAAAGAAATGAAATTCATTATATAAGGTATGACTATGAAAAGAGGAAGAAGCCGAGCTACAAGAAAAATTCCTGCTGCTACCATAGTAGCAGCGTGTATAAGAGCCGAAATAGGAGTGGGTCCTTCCATAGCATCAGGTAACCATACGTGAAGGGGGAATTGTGCGGATTTAGCAACTGCACCGACGAATAATAAAGAAGCACACAAGGTAGCAAATAAAGAATTGACCCCATTATTTTGGATTAAGTTATTAGTTATTTCGAGCAAATACCGAAATTCTAAACTACCTGTTATCCAATAAAAACCTAAGATTCCTAACAATAAACCAAAATCCCCTACACGATTAGTTACAAAAGCTTTTTGACAAGCACTTGCTGCAATTGGTCGTGTGAACCAAAACCCTATTAATAAATAAGAACACATTCCCACAAGTTCCCAAAAAATATAAATTTGTATCAAATTTGAACTAGTAACTAATCCCAGCATAGAAGTATTAAAAAAACTCATATAAGCAAAAAATCTCAAATATCCTTGATCGTGATACATATACTTGTCACTATAAATAAGAACCATGATTCCAACAGTAGTAATTAGTATTGACATAATAGAAGTAAGTGGATCGATCAAGTATCCAAACTCTAAGGAAAAATCATTATTGATGGTCCAAGACCATAGATATTGATAGATAAAACTTCCATTTATTTGTTGAATAGACAGATTGGCTGAAAACACCATAGCTATACTTAAGAGTAAAACACTAGGAAAAGCCCACATGCGACGAATATTTTTTGTTGCTGTCGGAATAAGTAGAAGTCCAAATCCTATTGACATAGTAACTGGAAGTGGAAGAAAAGGTATTATCCACGCATATTGATATGTATGTTCCATAAGAAAAGAAACTCTTTTTTCTTATAATTACAAATTGTTCTCGATTCACCAATTCTTATCTTTTTTATCCTTTTAGAAAGGAACAATAATAAAAGAAAAAAAAAAAAAAGATATGAAAAAAAGTCAAATATTGAGATTCTTAATTATTCTGATTTTTTTTTGTGATTAATAAACATATTTATTATACTATAATAGTATAATAAATATATTATATAGTATACTATATATAGTAAGGAAAAAGAGTTAGACCAAAAAAAGAGTACTTTTTTTATTCAAATATGGATCATAGTATCTATATTCGAATTAAAAAAAATACCTAGGTATTCTAGTTCATTTTGGGAAGGGAGTAATTACCTAACTTGTTGTGTAACTGATTGATTGGATTGAAACCCAATAAAAAAAACTTATGTTTATCAGAAATCTTATGATACTCCTTACTTTGAATTATGGACATAGCACTCTGGACTTAATCAATTTTTATTTTCCCTTATTTTCTTCCATTTTTTTTCCCTCATGTCATTTATATATGTGATGTGTGATGTGCGCGCATACGTATATGTGATATATATATATCACATATACATGTATATATAAATATATTTGTATTATATATATTTGTATGTTTATTATATATTTATATGTTAAAGTAAAAAAACAATGTATATTAAAAAGAGTATATTAAAAAAATTATCCACATACACGAAATAAGTATAGATAATAACTAAAAAGAACGATCTATTTTGAAGAATACATGTCTTTCACATACAACGATAAAAGGAGGAACCCCCCTTTTTGA